CTACAAGCATGGTTCTTTAGAATAGGAAATGAAAAGAGAAAATGGGAAACCTCTAAAAGAGAATGTAAATTACTAGTTTTAGAACTGGGTTGAACCAAAATTTTTTTTTGCATGATTGTCTAATAACTTTATTTCTTCTCAGTTGTTCAAGATATTATTTGAATGAACCTATTACTGAATCTGAATCTAATGAGTTAAACTTAAAGTAAAGTTCAAAGTTTTATTTGGATTTTTTTAGTAAGGCTACTCTTCGCTCTAAAATTAACAATAGATTCAATAGAAGAAATGATCAAAATCGAAATGATTTTCGAATTTGATTCCATACTAATTTCAAAAGAGTTTCATTGTTGAATGAAGTTCTACGACTCATCTCTTATGATTAGTTTACCAAAAAGTTACTTGGTTGAGTAAAATCCCAGGATGGGTAGATGTTACAGATGATGAATCGATTTCATTTTATATCCTTGTTACTTTCTCTTTCTTGGTGCCATCTATAACGATAGATGAATAACAAACTTTCAATTGAACTTATTCGTTCAATTGGGATTTTGGGGTATCCTCCTATCTTGCAAAAATGGAAATTTAGGTAAGTGCTTTCTAAACATATGTATAAAAACCCTATTTCATTTAGCCCGTTAATGCTTACTATAATTAGTTATTTTGGTTTTCTACTAGCAGCTTTAACTATAACCTCAGCTCTATTTATTGGTTTGAGCAAAATACGACTTATTTAAAATTAATATTTGAAATGAGCAATTCATAAACATAAAAAGAAATCCTTATGTGATGTTTTGTTTATTCGATAATTACTTATTATCCCAATTGTGAACTGCCGGTCATTGAGATTCATATCAATTCGTATTAATATTTAGGTATAGATATTCCTTTTTTTCTTTCAAACAAATTGAAATGATTGAAGTTTTTCTATTTGGAATCGTGTTAGGTCTAATTCCTATTACTTTGGCTGGATTATTTGTAACTGCATATCTACAATACAGGCGTGGTGATCAGTTAGACCTTTGATTAATTACTATGCTCTTTTGACCTCCTCCTTTTTTTTAATACACAGGAGGTCAAATTCCTATTGCTGTGCACATTACTGAATCTAGCTCAGTCTAATTTTGCCCTAAGACTAAACAATCACGCTCTGTAGGATTTGAACCTACGACATCGGGTTTTGGAGACCCACGTTCTACCGAACTGAACTAAGAGCGCTTTCTTATCCGAATAGACTATAAATATAAAAAGGGGATTTATGGATAGTAGCATAAAAATGAAAGTTATGTCTAATTTGAATCGATCTCAGTTGATCCCCCATTACTGCTACTTTGAGCAGTAATGGCTAGGGATGACAGGATTTGAACCCGTGACATTTTGTACCCAAAACAAACGCGCTACCAAGCTGCGCCACATCCCTTCCATTGTTCTACAGTGTCATTGTATAGAATTACTGTCTTGTTTTCCAATTGTTATTTCGTTCGTTGATATACATAATTTTCTTCCCTTTTAGTCTTTTTGGTCTCATTTAACCTATTATTTTATTTAAGTTAATATTATATACAAAACTAAATGAGTATTCTATTTTTCGTAAGTGCTCGGCAAGATGTTTTTTTAGTTTTAAGGTTTTGCGAAAAGGCAAAATCTTATTTACAAAATCTTATTTAACAGATCGTTGTCCAATTAAATTGAACTTAAGTTAAGGGTTAGGTGTATAACTCTAACTGGTCCTTAACTACATATGCGTCTGATCATATATGCATTATTGTAATACATAAAATGAAATGAAAATAATTAAAATAAAAGGGAGGTTTTTCAATGCGAGATTTCAAAACATATCTCTCCGTGGCACCAGTACTAAGTACACTTTGGTTCGGGGCTTTAGCAGGTCTATTGATAGAGATTAATCGTTTTTTTCCGGATGCGTTGACATTCCCCTTTTTTTCATTATAGTTGAAAATTAAAGATACAATCAAATATCTGTGACTAACCCCCCCTTCTCCGCTTTCGCCCTTTTCCCTTTTTCAACTAAGGAAGGAAAGAGAAAAAAGAAAAGCGAACATCTGCGAGACTCGAGTTCAAGTTCGAATTCTCGAATTAAATGGAAATGAATATTCATTTCATCATAGGGAGATGGGGGTAGAATCGAAACTGCGCATAATAGAAGGAAAAGGTATTCCAAGATATTTAAATGAAAACTGGACTGCACTTCGATTTGAAATAGAGTTTCGAAATTTTTGTATTACTTATTATTTTATTATGACTTTGATTTACTATAGTTGTTATAATTGGATTTAAAGTTATTAACTTCTATTTTTTCCTTCCTTCCTTCGTTTAGAATCGAAAATATGAGTAACTAAAAAATCCAACGGAGGATTCATGGCAAAGGGTAAAGATGTACGAGTAACGGCAATTTTGGAATGTAACATTCGAAAAAGCGTTATTAGTTATTATATCGGCCGATATACTACTCAAAAGAATTGTCGCAATACGCCTAATCGATTCGAATTGAAAAAATTTTGCCCTTATTGTTACAAGCATACGATTCATGGGGAGATAAAGAAATAGATCTAACTGAGTGTCTGTATGTTACCCTTTCAAGGAAGGGGATATAAAATAACTAAATTCGATTTTAATTAGAGTAGCTTTAACTAATGAATTAAGAAATAGGAAATCGGATTTTCGAGATAAGGAATAAACAAAAACAAACAAACCATGGATAAATCCAAGCGATCTTTTCTTAAATCGAAGCGATCTTTTCGTAGGCGTTTGCCCCCGATTCAATCGGGGGATCGAATTGATTATAGAAACATGAGTTTAATTAGTCGATTTATTAGTGAACAAGGAAAAATATTATCTAGACGGGTGAATAAATTGACCTTGAAACAACAACGATTAATAACTATTTCTATAAAACAAGCCCGTATTTTATCTTTGTTACCCTTTCTGAATAATGAAAAACAATTTGAAAGAACCGACGAGTCGACTGCTAGAACTACTGGTCTTCGAACCAGAAATAAATAGGGTTAATCTTTCTTGACTCGACTCGTCCTAATTTTAATCCGAACTCAAACGCAGATTAGTGTTTTTTCGACGATCTAGATTTGATTATCGTGTGGTAAGAAAAAAACAAATCGTCGAAAGCTTTTTTTATTGAATGCGTTCATTCATTTTGACTACTTTAAGCCTATTTTATCCTAAAGCCTATTTTATCATAGGAATTTTGATTCGACCTTCCCGGGGAATGAACTCCGGGAAACCCCCTTTTAAATTATTCTGGTAGATTCTTTCGAATCTACTTCTTTTATTATCTCATTCGCAATCATGGAAAAACAAGTCCTATTTGATATAGCTATTTGTGCAAGTATTTTACGATTAATAAGCAACTGTTTCTTATGTAGATTATGTATTAATTTACTATAACTATAGGATACGACCCTTTCGCGAATTGCTGCATTTATCCGAATGATCCACAAAAGACGAAAATTTCTTTTTTTACTATCCCGATCCCGCTGAGCCGAAACTAAAGCTCTTATTTTCTGTTGAGTAATAGTTCGAGTAAGTCTTGAATGGGCCCCCCGAAAGCTTGACGCGAATAAACGAATTTTTGTTCTACGTCTCCGAGCTATATATCCCCGTCTAATTCTAGTCATTGAATAGATGAAACTTTGACAAATAACTAATTGATTTCTTTTCTTTCAGTTAGTCTTTTAGCCTTTCCTAATTTAGTAATAACAAAACGGATGTTTCCAATGTATAAAATAAAAATTCCACTGGCTTTGGCTGCTATAACCTTCCCAACCACTATTTTTTTTTGTTTTTTTAGGCATTTCGCTACGAAATAAGAAATTGTATTCTGCGATAAGTGTAAAAAATAGAGTAAATAAAAACTATAAATGGATAAAGAGAAAGGAATAGTGGGTTCCATCGTTTCTATGGTGACTTCTTAAACGCTGAGGTCTTCTCTATACACCGGAGCCCTTCCTTCATTTCATCAACGTTATTGGTAACTTGTATAGTTCATCCTTTTTGGCTCTACCCATGAATTATCTAGTAATAGGTCTTTCACAACGAGATCTAACTATACAGTAACGGTATTTAATTATGAAAATTAGCTGAGTAGTTGACCCTCTTAGTCCGTTCTTGCCAGAGCAGGAACCCAATCTTTATGCTTTTTAAATAAGCTTTCCTCCGCTTAATGGATAACCGTTTGTTACCAATGGAAAATGGCTTCTCATCTTGATTTGATTGGATTTGGCTGGGGGAAACCATAAAATTCATCCATAATCAAATGGGGGGCTACATTCACTATTTAAAAAAATAATAAAATCTATGCTATCCCCCGGTATTGATCATTGATACTGGAAATGGCTTTTGTGCCAGCTCATGATATGATCTAAACGAGTCGCGCATACACCCGAGTACATGTTCCTCGACGCTGAGGGCATCCCCGAAGAGCGGGGGATTTCGTGACATTTCTGATTGGCTGTCTTGTATTTCTAATAAGTTGTTTAATAGTTGGCATACTGAATTGTATACATAATGGACTGGTTTAGATTGATCTTAACCGGATGATTATCAATTCCTTTAAATAAACTCAGAGAGAAAATCGCAAATCATAGATTTGCGTGAAATCCATGTTATTTTCCTTCAACTGCTACAAGATCGACAATTCCATAAACTTGTGCTTCTGTTGCAGACATAAAAGCGTCTCTTTCCATGTCTTCAGATACAACCCATAAGGGTTTGCCGGTTCTTTGTACATAAACCCTTGTGAGGATTTCGCGTAGTTTGAGCAGTTCTTCCGCTTCCAGGACAAATTCTCCCGTTTGTGCCTCATAAAACGCACTGGCAGGTTGATGGATCATTACCCTGATGATATAACATAATAAAAGGTCCCTCTATCTCGCAGGATGATCATGAAGTGAAGAGAAAAGAAAGATAAAAAAGAATAGGAAAAAGATAGAATTAAACAACCGTACGGGCATCTTTTGTACATTGCATATGCATACGGCTCTACACTCAAATTGACCTCTCCCCTCCATTGAAGAAAGAGAAGAATATATTAGACCCAGATGGTTAAATGATCAAAATGCCACCCTTCTTTTTGTAGGAGTTAAAAATACTATGATGGCCCCGTTGCCTTAATCTTAATATATTAATTTAATTTGTATTATTTTTTGGTCTGTAATTCAGCAATCCCAAAGTTTCTTTTTGATCCAATCAAATCAAATAAGTAAAAATCTTGTTTTTTTCCTACTCGTTACATAATAGAAATAGTGTTAAGATCCAAAAAACAAAAGAGCTTGTGACGCTGAGCTGGACACCCGATAAATAAAATAAGAGAAAATCGGAAATATCCTTTATCTCATACTACCCTCTCGATATATAATCTAATTTGTTGACAATGCAAAAATTTATCATATCGAATTCGAAGTGCCATGCTACTATTACTACTTAATATTCCTATTTCATAGGGCGAAGGCATAGTCTTCTTTTTTGTTTTTTTATCTCAAAAAACCCATTGGCGCCAAGCGTGAGGGAATGCTAAACGTTTGGTAATTTCTCCTCCGACCAGGATAAAGGAGCCCATTGAGGCGGCTAACCCCATGCATATTGTGTGGACATCTGGGCGCACAAATTGCATAGTATCATAAATAGCTATTCCGGGTATTACCCAGCCTCCGGGAGAGTTTATAAACAAATACAGATCTTTGGTATCATCTTCGATACTGAGATATATCATAAGACCAATAAGTTGATTTGAGATCTCGCTATCAACTCCTTGGCCTAAAAAAAGTATTCTTTCTCGATAAAGTCGGTTGATTAGGGTCCAAGTGTATCCCTTAGAAACCGTACATGCACCTTTTAATGCATACGGTTCAAAAAAATGGCGAAAACAAAAAAAAACGAATCAATGTATAGATTCCAGTCCTCTTTCTTTTCTCATAACAGGCTCTTTCTGTCTTCTAACGAAAGGGTTTTTCTTCTTCAATAGATACGAGTTTTGACTACTTTATTTTAATTTTACTAAATAAAATAAATAGAATAAGTCACTAAACTCATCGAATTAACTTCTCATTGATGTATTGTTTCATCGAGATTCAATCCAAATCTCTATGGTATTTTCTTGTTACTGATTGGGTCTCTTTCATCTTCTTAGGTTTATGCTCTACTCTGGGTAAAGATTTGCCCGAGTTTTATTTGTACATATAGGACAAAGGCCTCCATTACCATTTCTTTTTATTATGACTTTCTGCCCCCTTGTTAATGTATTTCCTACCTTCTTACCAAATATTTATTAACACTAACTGGCTTGACAAATAAGCCAAATAGGAATCATTTATTCTAAAACTAGGAATCGTAGATATATTACCAATCAATTGGTTTTTTCTAAACAGAGCCTGGATACTTCATTTTTTAGTCCAACCAAATCAACCATAAATTATTCGAAGCAATGTAATATTAATCCCCTAAAATGGATCGGATCTAATTGAACTTCACGCTCCAAATTTCTGATGATTCGCTGAATCTTTGTTGGGCGAAACAGAGGATATCTCGATCGGGGGAGAAAACGGGAAAATAAAATCCCATATGACCCAATATGTCTGACAAGTCGCACTATACGTCAATCCAAGATGCATCTTCCTCTCCAGGACTTCGAAAAGGTACTTTTGGAACACCAATAGGCATTAAATGAAAGAAAAAAGAACTAAGTACTGTATTTCGCTTTGATGTGGAAACGTAACAAAATGATTTTATTGTCTTTCTAATATATATTGGCTTTTAGCTCGTATTTATTTTATCCATAGATTAGAAAAAATCATAAAGAAAAGCCGAATGAATAAAGTCAAATTTTTATGAATAGGGCGATGAATAAGTATGTACGCATTCGCTCAGAGAAAATGGTATCAACCCCCATTGCGTATTGGTACTTATCGAGTATAGAATAAATCTGCTTCTCTTTGTTCCTACGAACAGAGTTGTTCCATTATTTTATTACCAACAGAATAGAACAAATATTAGACCCTGTTCGGAAAGAATCCACTGAACAAGGGAGGTACATAGAATAGTCATAGTACAGTCTTTTCCAATGCAATAAAGTTACATAGTGTCTATTTATCTTTGATAAAGGGGTATTTCCATGGGTTTGCCTTGGTATCGTGTTCATACTGTTGTATTGAATGATCCCGGCCGGTTGCTTTCTGTTCATATAATGCATACAGCTCTGGTTGCTGGTTGGGCCGGTTCGATGGCTCTGTATGAATTAGCAGTTTTTGATCCTTCTGACCCCATTCTTGATCCAATGTGGAGACAGGGTATGTTTGTTATACCTTTCATGACTCGTTTAGGAATTATCAATTCGTGGGGTGGTTGGAGTATCACAGGGGGTACTGCAACGAATCCGGGTATTTGGAGTTATGAAGGTGTAGCTGGTGCACATATTGTGTTTTCTGGTTTATGCTTTTTGGCAGCTATCTGGCATTGGGTATATTGGGATCT